AAAGGATCTTGAAGTACTATTTCGGCATCCCCCTGACCGAATCCGCCCACATTAGGATTACTAGTTAATGGTTGATCGAGTTTGATAGATTCGCCCTCTGAAACAAGAAGTTCTGGTCCTGGAGGTATGATATCAATCAATTCACGTCCATCAGATGCATCCAATATGGTTATTTCGTACCCCTTTTTTTCTTTTCGTATTATTTTTCTTACTATACCCGCCGCTGTAGCATTATAAACATTATTATTACTCTTGCTCCCGTCCGGAAAAATCTGACCCCTCCCCCTGTTCCCGCCTACATATATGGGATATTTTAAGAAATGGGCATCTCTCTTAGTAGCGGGATCCGGGGAAAGAATAGGAAAAGTTATTTCACTATATTTCTGACCAGGAACAGGGCCTACCACAAGAATATTTTGTTTATTGGGACGATAGCTCTGAAAAGAAAGATTTCCTATCTTTTCCTTAATCTCGGGCGAAATACGATCGAGGGGGGCCAACTCAAACCCTTCGGGTAAAATAAGAACAGCCCCCACATTCAAAGCTCCCTTTTTACCATTAGCAAGAACTTGTTTCAGTTGCTTATCATAAGGAATTCGAACAATTGCTTCAAATACAGTATCGGGAAGTACCGCCTGTGGAACCTCGATTTCCACGGGCTTATTAGCCAAATGACAATTGGCGCATACAATACGGCCAGTTGCTTCTCGGGGATTTTCATAACCTTGCTGTGCAAAAATGGGATATGCGGTTGAAACGGGTGCTCGGGTTATTATAAATATCATGAGTGATACGGAAATGGATCGAGTAATCTCTTCCTCTATCCAAGAAAAGGCATTTCTAGTTTGCATGGTACAATCATTGATCCTGAAAATTTCTACAATAAGATTTGGTAGGTCGCTAATCTAGTTCCCTATCCACAATTCTGCTATTTACTAAATAAATATAAATTTGACTGGAATATGGAATGAATCCCTGGATCGGTAAAAAGAATAAGTAAGATTTCGAATGTTTAGCTTATGCACAAAGTAACAAATATTAAAATTGAATCCTGTTGATCATTTTTTCAACCCTTCATTGAATGATAAATCACTACAAGTGACGGAGATACACGATTTAAATAAAAGAAGATCCAATATTTAAAAATTGCATCTAGAATAACTGGACAAATGGAAACAAGAACGGATCGAATTTGATCATTTTGAGCAAATCCAAAATCCTTATAGACCAAAGCAATCATTAATTCCCAACCTTTGGTCGAATGGTATCCAAAGAAAAGATCAGCTAAGAAAAGAATAGAAAAAGCTTTTAGTGTATCACTTAAGTTATAGAGGAATTCTTGAACCCAAGAGTTAAGAATAAAGAGTTCTTCATTACCTAAAATCGAATAAACACTGAGAATAATGAAATAGATTATATTTGTCGAGAAGTGCAAAATCGTCTGGATACGATCCTCATTGTACGTTTTGATCAATTGAATCGTTTCCCTGTAGATTCCGATACGAAGTTCTTGTAGACGCGTTTCCGGGTATTCTTTTAGCATTTCATCCAGGAAGAAAAGTTCCTCTAATTCTATGAATGTTTTGAGAATACTCTTTTCTTGAATATCGTTCAAGAGAATTTCGGATTTACTAGTATTCCACCAATTAGTAACCCAAGATTCAAAGCCTTTCTTAAATAAGAAAGAGATCCACCAGGGAAAAAATACTATAGAGATAAAGGGAATGAATGCTTTAAAGGGAATGAATGTTTTCTTTTTTGCCATTTTTCGTCTTTAATGAACTCACCTCATTCGGCAACGCCGACTCTATATGATAATAATATCTTTCTGAAGCATAAGTAAGTCATAGAGATTAGAACGTATCCCCCCCTTTTTTTTATTTACAATTCGGAAATCAACCCTTGTGAATTTAGAAAGAATCCAGAAAAAGAATAAGAAGGGGAAAGAATCCACTTCAAATTCGAATGCAGAAAAAATAGATTATTTTCAGATATATTACTTACTCAAATTCGAAGCAATCGCCCTCTTTCGATGAATGCACGAAAAAATCCCTTCAAGTAATGAATATTATTCGGATTTCGAAACGAAAGAGCGCCCTTATCCATCAAGATATAAAATATTCAAAATAAATTATTTATTTCGAAATCTTTTGATATATAAGATGAATTCTTTATTTTATTTATATTTATTTTTTACTGAATTAAGGTGAGTGGATTTACGCACGCATAAAAAACACTTTTTGCAGACAAAAAAAGTTTGGCTATTTCGTGTACATCTGCTTTGGTCCGAATGGTCATTCTGAAGAAACTTCAGTTAAATTATGCTATAGGAAAAAATTGAAGAATTTTTTCGAAAGCATTAATTCTTCCCTTTATTTTTTCAAAATATTTCAATTGGTACATGTAAGAAATAAGCCAATTCAGCAGCTTTTTGTTCAATCTCTCGCGGAGTCAAATTTTGATCGGTACGAGTCAAAGGAATGGCTCCCTGTCCTCTAATTTCCATATAAAGCACACGACGAATAGAAAGACCCTCTTTAACCTCTATTCTGATGGACTGAACGTCTTTCATAAGGAATCGGAGGAAAATGCGACGATTTTTTCCAGGAAATCCCCAACGAAAAATACACACCATTCCCTCTTTTCTATCGAATCGATCATAACCACTACCTATATTCCACGAAATAGTGGACCACAAATAGGAGCTAATAAAGAGACCCGCGATCCCATAGAAAGACATCACAAGTCCCTGCGGAAAAAAAATGATTTGCTGAGATGGAAATAAGGATATCAAATTCCTACCAAGATAACTGGAAGTTCCAACCAATAAGAATCCTAATGAACCTAAAAAAAGAATAAGGGACCACCAGAAATTACTTGTTTTTCGAGCCCCCGCTATAAGTTCTATCCATATATGTTTTGATCGCCAACTCATACTAGATCGGGTTTCATTTTATTGAAATTGGGAGAATAACCCAAATAAATTTGACTTGACTCTTTTTCCGAAGTAACTCTCATCAACTAGCACTATTCTGACGTGAACCTTTAGGATTAAGTCATCAAATTGCTTATAGATCTAAAATCAAAATGGATGAGATTTTCCCCCACCCTATCTAAAAAATTTTCTTTCTTTGAAGGTGAAGAAATAAAGAAACCATTGTAATTGCCGGAAATACTAGACCCGTTAAGGGAACAAAAATAGGGGGAAAGTTGCTGAAAGTTGTCATAGAATCGGTACCTCGATTTCATATTTGTACCTGTTATTTCTATTTATTGTTATCTTATTTCTATTTTTTGTTATTTTAATAGTAAGATCTTTTACCTGTTATTGTTATATTGTTAGAAAGGCTTTTTCTAATCATTAAGAATTCCTATAGAATTGTGTATTCTACTAAATATATCTAAATAGGTATATATATATGTATATATTCATATATATATAATAAGTGGCATAGATATAGTATACTATATAAGTAATTGATATATTCTATAGAATGATAGCATAAGTAATATCTATATCTATTCTATACATATATATGTATAAAATAGATATAGAATCAGTACGGGGGCTGTAGAACTAAACGAAATAAAGGGTTTTTTATGTTTCTTTTTCTACACGAACTATATGTATGATAATCCCCGCTTTATCTTACTATTCCTCTCTTCTTTATGTTTATATTATTTTGTTAAATTACCCTTTTTTGTTTTCTTGTCTTTAAATTTTATTCTTGTCTTATAATTAAAAGATAACAATTATATTATAAAAAGATTTCATAAAAATAAAAAAAGATTCTTAGTCAAAATGGAGATTCTCGGAAAATATAGAAAAATGAAAAACTCTATAGTGATATCTTTTTCTATAGCTATAGAAAAAGATAATAAGATAATCTATAGAATATAGATTAAAATAATAAAGAAATAGAGAATTAAGGGAATATGAAATCCTTTTTTATTCTCCAATTTCGCATAAGATTGAATTCTTTGGACTTCGACTTTTATTTCTTTCTTTTTTTTTTGCTTCCTAGAAACTAAATTACTACTCGTTTGTTACACACAAAAAAAAAAAAAAGAAATTGAGGGTTCTACTTTATTTCATTTTCATTTGAAGTCAAAGAAAGTAAAGCGTAGATTTTTTTTAACAACTGACTCAGAACATCCTTTAAAAGATTACGCGGTACGACTGGATCGAATAAGCCTTTATCAAATAAATATTCAGTCTCTTGTGAACCCTCAGGTACTATTATTTTCAACGTTTCTTCAATTACTCTTTTCCCAGCAAATGCAATGTAGGCGTGGGGTTCGGCAATGATGATCTCCCCCAACATACCAAAACTGGCTGTGACCCCACCAGTAGTAGGAGATGTAAGGATTGAAGTATAAAATGATTTCTTATTTGATTTGTAATCAAATAAAGCCGAAGATATTTTAGCCATTTGCATCAAGCTCAAACTTCCTTCTTGCATGCGTGCTCCTCCGGAAGCACACACTAGAATAAGAGGTAAAGATTGCTTGGTAGCATACTGAATTAGACGGTTTATTTTCTCGCCGACTACAGATCCCATGCTACCCCCCAAAAACTTGAATTCCATAAACCCAATTGCTACGGGAATTCCCTTTATTTGACCTGTTCCTGTTTGAACAGCTTCTTTCAATCCCGTCTCTCTCTGATAAAAATCAATACGATCCACATACGGCTTTTCGTTTTCAAGGATGAGATCCTCATCAGAATCGGAGAGATGTCCCGAAACCAGATCACCATCAGAATCAGAAAACACCGCACAGAAGGGCCGAGAAAAGGGATCCCAATCCTTATCTGAATTTTGATCATCTCCATCCAGTTGTTCTCGATCTAGTTGGTTATCGTCAGGGTTTTTATTATCTTCAAAGGATTCGTTCTCCGAATCCCATCCAATGGGATCCAGAGAGACCATGTCCTCATCCATTGAATTCCAAGTACCCTGGTCGACCAAGAGTTCTATTCTATCTGGGCTGCCCATTTTTAGGTGAAACCCGCAATGTTCACAAATATTCATTTTTGATTTCAAAAATCTTTGATAATTTAGTTGATAACAATCTTCGCAGAGAACCCACAAATGGTTGTATTTTTGAGTTCTATCTAGATCATTAGAACTCTCGTTCTCACTAATATTTCGTCCTTCATGGTCTTGGTAAATAGAATTTGTGATGGAACCACCATTATCGCAATCATTCAAATTCCAACTAGAATTATCCCAAGTTATGCGACTATCAAGATCTTTGTTCAAAGTATTCATAAGCATTAGCCCCCTTTTTGTTTTGTGAGTTTTTACAGTACATTAAAAATGAAGAACTCCCTCTTTCACTAATATTTAGTTCTTCATGATGAAAAAAATAAGAAATATTCATTTTCGAATTTTCCAATAAATTGAGTTTAATTATGCCAGTCCTCTCTCATTTTCAACGAAAACGAGATTGAGTTGTTCCCAGATCTTTTAGCTTTGCCTCGAATCATTAGGTTTAGACATTATTCGGGTATGTTGAATCCTTTCAAACATGGAAGAAACATACCCTTTTTTGATTTATCTTTCTATTAAGGAATCCTATGAATAGTGGATTCCCGCACGATAGACTTTTAATCGAAAGAATTTTACAAATTCCAACAAATTATTTCTTGAATTGAGTCTTTTCGATTTCCGTCTTATTCAATTTCATTTGACTTATAACTAAACCATAGATCCATAGATATTTGCGAAAAAAACTCGAGCTACACCATAAAATATACTATTTAGACTGCCAACGCGCCCTCCCCCCCCCTAAAAAAAAAAAAAAGACAAATAAATAAATAAAAGATGGGATCAGTAAGTGTAAACTCACTGAAAATGAATCTTTGTGAGTTCGTCAATATTGTACCCAAGGGTGTCTTTAGACTATATCCAATCAGTATAGTTATCCTTCTTCTAACACAGCAACGTAATTTCACAATCAGTATCGAGGTGAAGTGTTAGATGATTTCTGTCTTCTTTCCTTGTTATTTTTCAACATATAATCATGTACTCAAGAGAAAAACTTCCTGAAATTTATATAATATATTATAAGATAAGAGGTCTCTACATTCTACATTATTGTCTTCGAACTATAAAGATCAAGTAAAATGGGGTGTGAATCCGATGGATTAGCTTATAATAATTTGTGGAGAAAATTAGAATATTTCTACAATTGAATTAGATGCTAAATCTAGCAATATACTTCTTTATTTTTGAGGTTGTAGAAAATGCTTTTTATCGGAACCTCCTTTTTGTTTTTTTTTTTTCAAAGATGGAAATTTAGGGAAGTGCTTTCTCTTTATAAATATATGTATAAAAAGAACATATTTGATTTAGCCTCTTCATGCCTACTATAACTAGTTATTTTGGTTTTCTACTAGTGGCTTTAACTATAACTTCAGCTCTATTTATCGGTCTTAGCAAGATACGACTTATTTGATTTTACATTATAAAATGAATTGAATGAAGAATTAAAAAAAAAAAAGAGATCTTAATTCTTTATCCAGTATTCCATATATTCCACAGCTCCTTCCCATGAGTCCAATTCTTAGTTATTGAGATTCATGGGGAATACAGATTAATATTATAGATATTACCCCTCCTCTTCTCCTTTCAAACAAATTGAAATGATTGAAGTTTTTCTATTTGGAATCGTCTTAGGTCTAATTCCTATTACTTTGGCTGGATTATTCGTAACTGCATATTTGCAATACAGACGCGGCGATCAGTTAGACCTTTGATTAACTAACATCCCTTTTGTTTATTGACCTCCTGTGGAATAAAACAAGTAGGGGGTCAAATTAGGACTACCTTTTAAAAATTTCAATATCATTTTGGATCTAACAAGAATGGAATCACGCCCTGTAGGATTTGAACCTACGACATCGGGTTTTGGAGACCCGCGTTCTACCGAACTGAACTAAGAGCGTTTTATTCTCATAATAAATACCTTTTTACCCCAATCTATTTTGTATCCACATACTATTATATAGAATCTAATTTTCTATTGAGTATGTATGTCCTGTTTTTTAATCGATCTCAAAAAATTCCTTGTTGCTGATAATAAATACTTATCGATAGGGATGACAGGATTTGAACCCGTGACATTTTGTACCCAAAACAAACGCGCTACCAAACTGCGCTACATCCCTTTTAACTTTTAATTGGTTTACAGTGTCATTGTAAAGAATCTTTGTCTTGTTTTCCACACTTTTATTTTTCTCCGTTGATATCTACAAAATATCTTGTCATTTTTTCGTTTTCGTCTCATAGTATAGAATATTAAATTAAAAAAAAAAAATATCTAATGAATCGCTGTACATTTCAATTTGAATTAGGGATTATGCATAAATAAAATGCAAGTGCTTATTAGTAATTATAGATATATTTGATCATATATGTATTACTCTTGTGTATACAAAATTACAATAAAGAAAAAAGAAGGAGGATTTGAAATGCCAGATCTAAAAACATATCTCTCCGTGGCACCAGTGGTAAGTACCCTATGGCTCGGTTCTTTAGCGGGTATATTGATAGAGATCAATCGTTTATTTCCGGATGCATTGATATTCTCCCTTTTTTCTAATTATTGACGTAGAAAGGAAGGGGGCGCAGAAAATGATAGATCCAATCAAATATCTGCGATTAATCTCCCGTCTTTCTTTTTTTTTTTAGTTTTTAGAACTTATTTTAGTTCTAAAAGAGGAAGAATAAAAGTGGATTCAACCTCCGAGTTTCTCGGAGGTTGAATCCAATCCCAGGCTTCACCTTCATTAAATTAATAAGGTTAGACCAGAAATAGAAATGTGATGGCTAGGGCGGGACAACGATATCATACAAGAAACTGAAATGAGAACTTAGATATTGTACTGTGGTTCTAAATACTGTGGTTCTAAATAGAGTTAGAAATCATTGTATTTCTTATTATTACATTACTATTCTATATTGATTTCAACGCAATCTTTAATAATTTGATTTCAGGTTAATAACTTTTATTTTTTTTTTCCTTTCTTTCGTCTTCTTCGTTTCGAATCAAAAAAAGGACGAGTTGAGTCAATCAAAAACCCAAAGGAGGTTTATGGCCAAGGGTCAAAATATGCGAGTAACTATTATTTTGGAATGTACCAATTGTGTTCGAGATAACGTTAATAAAGAATCAAAGGGTATTTCTAGATATATTACCCAAAAGAATCAACACAATATGCCTAGCCGATTGGAATTGAGAAAATTCTGTTCCTATTGTCACAAGCATACGATTCATGGAGAGATAAAGAAATAGCTCAAATCGATCGCCTGTGTGTCACCCCCATAAGGGGCATGATTTGAAAAAATATATTATTTCAAATAGTATAAAATCATATGATATATAACATATCCATTTTGGATATATAACATATCAATTCTATATAACTTAATATCTATATAACTTATATATAGTGAAACATATGTGGAAAAAGAAACAAATTAAATTTTGAAATAAATACGATTGGGGGGATAAGGAATAAGCAAACCATGGATAAATCTAAGAGACTCTTTATGAAATCTAAGCGATTTCTTAAATCTAAGCGATCTTTTAAATCTAAGCAATCTTTTCGTAAGCGTTTGCCCTCGATCCAATCGGGGGATCGAATTGATTATAAAAATATGAGTTTAATTAATCGATTTATTAGTCAACAAGGAAAAATATTATCTAGACGGGTGAATAGATTGACCTTAAAACAACAACGATTAATCACTCTTGCTATAAAACAAGCTCGTATTTTATCTTTGTTACCTTTTTTTAATAATGAAAAACAATTTGAAAAAAGCAAGTTGACCACTCGTGGTTTTAGAAAAAAAAAAAAGAGAGAGAATCGATCGTTCCAGGGAAAGGAAAAGAGAGAATTGACCCTTAGAGTGAAGGTAAAGGAGAGAATCGACCGTTCGAGTAAGATGGAAAATAAGGAATAAATATATATTTTATAAATTCGAATTTATCATACTAATCCCTATTATACTACCCGGAGTTTTAGTACCAACTTCCGGGTGGTATCCCACTATCGGGAACTCCATTTATCTTTCTGCTGAAAAAGTTAAAAAAGAAACTGGAAATCCATCCATTTCTCTCCTCTTTTTTCTTTGATTTTATGATCTCATTGAAAATCGTATAAAGACATTCTCTATTTAATATAGCTATTTGTGCAAGTATTTTACGATTAAGAAGTAACTTATTCTTGTACAGATTTTTCAAAAATCTGCTATAACTACAGTATATCCAACTCCCTCGAATTGCTGCATTTATTCGACTGATCCACAAACGACGAAAATCTCTTTTCTGCCTATCTCTATCCCGATGAGCCGAAACCGAAGCTTTTATTTTATGTTGCGTAAGAGTTCGCATAGGTCTTGAACGAGCCCCTCGAAAATTTGATGCAAATGAATGAATTTTTGTTCTGTGTCTCTGCGCTGTATATCCTCGTTTAACTCTAATCATTGAATCAAAAACTTTGATGAATAATTAATTTTTTGATGAATAACTAAACGGATTTCTTTTTTTTTTCCATTATCTTTTTTTCGGTTATTCTCTTTTCTTGCCTAATCTGTCTGTTAATAACAAAACGTATTTTTCCGATGTATAAAATAAGGATTTTAATGGCTTTTGCTACTATAACCCTCCCAACCACCATTCTTTTTTTTTTTTTCTAGGTCTTTCACTTCGAAATAATAAATTGTCTTGATACCCAGTACCCAGTATCAAGTATCAAAAAGGATATAGAATATAAAAAAAAACATAGTGAATAATATAAATGGATCAAGAAAAAGTGGGTTTCTTCGTTTCTATGGCTACTTCTTAAACGGCGAGGTCCCCTCTATACACCGGAGCCACCCTTTTTTTTTTTCATTTAATCAATGCTATTGTTAACTTGTACAGTTCATACCCTTTGGCTCTACCCGTGAGTTATCTAGTAATAGATCTTTCACAACGAAATCTAACTATACAGTAACGGTATTTAAGTACGAGGATTTGCTGGGTAGCTGACCCTGTTAGTCCGTTCTTGCACTTGTAAGAATAAGGTCATAATCTTTCTGTTTAAAAAAAAACTGGGGTTTTCCCTGCTTAATGGATAACCATTTGCCACCAATGGGAAGTCTTTCTCATCTTCAATTTCAAATTGAGGTGGTTGGATTTACACCAATGTAAACCATAAATTTGATACACAATAGAAGGATAGATAGGATAGATTTCTTTTTAAGTTAAATAAATAAAGTAAATGGAATTTTTGCATTCTATCCTATTCATCGTTACTTAAAACTTAAGATTAAGATGTCTTTCCTTTCTTTTGTCTTAGTCCATGATCGGAACGAGTCGCACATACACCCTAGTACATGTTCCTCGACGCTGAGGGCATCCCCGAAGAGCAGGGGATTTCGTGACATTTCTAATGGGCTGTCTTGTCTTTCTAATAAGTTGTTTAATAGTTGGCATTTTGGGTCATACGCATAATGAGTTGGTTTAGATCAATCCTAACTCGATGATTATGAATTACTTCTATTTCATATGAATTTTATAGGAATAGATTTCTAAATATTCCATTTAATTGGATAAAGGTAAGAAGAACAAATCTTAAATCATGGATTTTCGTGGAATCCCTGCTAATCTTTTATTCAAAAAAATAATCCTCATACTCCTCCTCAACTATATCATCAATAATTCCATAAATTTTGGCTTTTGTTGGTGACATAAACATTTGAAATTTCATGTCTCTGTATACAGTCTGTTGGGATTTTTCCGTTATTTTTGCCAATTGCTGTATGACAGTAAGGGTCAGTTTCTTCAGCTCCCTCATGTCTTTGAAAATGTCTGACCCCCTTGTCCTCAAATAGTCAGTACGCGGTTCATGTAGCATTATCCTAGAGTGAGGGGTTGCTGCACGCTTTTCCTTTGCTCCTCCGGCCAGAATAAAAGATGCCATTGAAAAAGCGCTTCCCACGCACACCGTACTTACATCTGGGGTCACATATTGCATAGCAGTATACAGAGATACTCCAGAGCCTAGCCCCCCTCCCGGAGAGTTTATAAAAAGAAGAAAGTCTTTTTCTGGTTCCGCTACACTGAAATGTGTTAGAATACCCATAAGTGTACCTGCTAACCGAGTATTAAGCTCACCGAATAAAAACAGAAACCTTTCATGATACATTCGGGTGTATAGATCAACATAAGGTTTAGCCTTACTTTTACGTTTATCTTTATCTTCAACTTTATCTTCATCCTTATCTTTATCTTCAAGCCTATCTTTATATTCAAAAAGATCTCGATCCTTCTCTTTATCTTCAAAAACATCTTGATCCCTATCTTTATCTTCAACTTTATCTTGATCTTCATCTTTATCAAATGAAAACGGTACTTTTGGAACTCCAACAGGCATAAAAAAATGATTAATTAGTTTTTTTAGTTTACCTCACTTTGATGTGGAAGCGTAAGAATGGTTTTAGTCTCCTAATAATATCGGTCTTTATTCTATTTTATCTATAGATTGAATAAGTTCATAAACCAAAATCAGAAATAAAAGAAGACCGAATGAATAAAGGAAAATTATTACGAATAAGTCCTTTGAATGATAAACAAATATGCCCGTATTCACTCATATAAAATAGGTCCAACTCCCTTACTTCCCTTCCACCATTGCGTATTGTTACTTATCGGGTATAGAATAGATCTGCTTCTTTTTCTTTCTACTAATAGAATTGTTCCATTATTACTAAAAGACTGGAATAAATGTAAATCCTTTCCCCGAGATAATCCACTGAAAATCAGAAGGAAGTCCATAGCATAGTCTTTTCCAGTGCAATAAAGTTACATAGTGTCCATTTTTTTTATATTTATATAAGGGGTATTTCCATGGGTTTGCCTTGGTATCGTGTTCATACCGTCGTATTGAATGATCCGGGCCGTTTGATTTCTGTTCATATAATGCATACAGCTCTAGTTGCTGGTTGGGCCGGTTCGATGGCTCTTTATGAATTGGCGGTTTTTGATCCTTCTGACCCTGTTCTTGACCCAATGTGGAGACAGGGCATGTTCGTTATACCCTTCATGACTCGTTTAGGAATAACCGATTCATGGGGTGGTTGGAGTATCGCAGGGGGAACGATAACAAATCCGGGCATTTGGAGTTACGAAGGTGTGGCTGGGTCACATATTGTCTTTTCTGGCTTGTGCTTCTTGGCAGCTATCTGGCATTGGGTCTATTGGGATCTAGAAATCTTTACCGATGAACGTACGGGAAAACCTTCTTTAGATTTGCCAAAAATCTTTGGAATTCATCTATTTCTTTCAGGTGTGGCTTGCTTTGGTTTTGGTGCATTTCATGTAACAGGATTGTATGGTCCTGGAATATGGGTGTCCGATCCTTATGGACTAACCGGAAGGGTACAACCTGTAAATCCTGCGTGGGGTGTGGAGGGTTTTGATCCTTTTGTTCCAGGGGGAATAGCCTCTCATCATATTGCAGCAGGGACATTAGGCATATTAGCGGGCCTTTTCCATCTTAGTGTCCGCCCGCCTCAACGTTTGTACAAAGGATTACGTATGGGAAATATTGAAACCGTTCTTTCCAGTAGTATTGCTGCTGTCTTTTTTGCAGCTTTTGTTGTTGCTGGAACTATGTGGTACGGTTCGGCAACCACCCCGATTGAATTATTTGGTCCCACTCGTTATCAATGGGATCAGGGATATTTCCAGCAAGAAATATTTCGAAGAGTGAGTGCTGGACTAGTCGAAAATAAGAGTTTATCAGAAGCTTGGTCTAAAATTCCTGAAAAATTAGCCTTTTATGATTACATCGGAAATAATCCGGCAAAAGGGGGATTGTTTAGAGCGGGCTCAATGGATAATGGGGATGGAATAGCCGTTGGGTGGTTAGGACATCCTATCTTTAAAGATAAGGAGGGGCGGGAACTTTTCGTACGTCGTATGCCTACCTTTTTTGAAACATTTCCGGTTGTTTTGGTGGATGGAGACGGAATTGTTAGAGCCGATGTTCCTTTTAGAAGGGCGGAATCTAAATATAGTGTGGAGCAAGTCGGTGTAACTCTTGAGTTCTATGGCGGTGAACTCAATGGGGTTAGTTATAGTGATCCTGCTACTGTAAAAAAATATGCTAGACGTGCTCAATTAGGTGAAATTTTTGAATTAGACCGTGCTACTTTGAAATCCGATGGTGTTTTTCGCAGCAGCCCGAGGGGTTGGTTTACTTTTGGTCACGCTTCGTTTGCTCTTCTCTTCTTCTTCGGACACATTTGGCATGGTGCTAGAACCTTGTTCAGAGATGTTTTTGCTGGTATTGACCCAGACTTAGATGCTCAAGTGGAATTTGGAGCATTCCAAAAACTTGGAGATCCAACTACAAGAAGACAAGTAGTTTGATACAACATTGTTCTTTTATTTTTCTATTTTTTTTAATTTCCCATGGGTTACCAGCTAAATCTTGATTTGAATGGCTGCCCTTTCTTTGATTCTTGCTCTTTCTTTATCTGGGAGATGGTCCCTAATAAACAGGTATGAAAGCTATAATTGTAAACCACAATGAAATCTATGGAAGCATTGGTTTATACATTTCTTTTAGTCTCGACTTTAGGAATAATATTTTTCGCTATCTTTTTTCGAGAAACGCCTAAAGTTCCAACTAAAAAGGTGAAATGATTTTTAAGTATCTAAATTGAATTGAAGCAACGAGCCCCCCAATATTGGGGGGCTCGTTGCTTCAACTAGTCCCCATGTTCTTCGAATGGATCTCTTAGTTGTTGAGAGGGTTGCCCAAAAGCAGTATATAAGGCATACCCAGTAAAACTTACAAGTAAACCAGATATAGAGATGGCAACTAGGGTTCCTGTTTCCATTATTGTAAGATTTCAAGACCACAATGGATCTATGATAAGATCATTTATTTAAAGCGGAATCGTATACATTTATTTAAAGCGGAATGGTATACAAAGTCAACAGATCTCAATGAATACAAAATAGGATTTATGGCTACACAAACTGTTGAGGGTAGTTCTAGATCTGGTCCAAGACCAAGACGAACTCGTGCAGGGAATTTATTGAAACCGTTGAATTCGGAATATGGTAAAGTAGCTCCTGGGTGGGGAACCACTCCTTTGATGGGTGTCGCAATGGCTCTATTTGCGATATTTCTATCTATTATTTTGGAGATTTATAATTCTTCTATTTTACTGGACGGAATTTCTATGAATTAGATTAACGAGAACGGATAACTAACTTTTCGATACAAAGTGATTAGGTGTTTTATTTTGAGCCCATTATTTGGATTTGGTAGTTCGACCGTGGAATTTCTTCGTTTCTGTATTTCCGGAATATGAGTGTGTGATTTGTTTTAATTGATCCTATTAATAGCACAGAGAATCATTCTGTCATCTTGATAGAGATGGTTTTAACCCGTCAGATATTTATTATAGTATCTGAAGCACGGAATATATGAAATACATTATATTATAAAGTATTAGGACTATGATTCATACTTAACTTAATATTCAAACCTCGCAGCCGGACTTGAAAAAAGATTTCAAAGAGTCTTCTATATTAAATCGAAATATTTTTATCGTTTATTTTTTTTTTATAAAAAAAAAAAAGACAAACGTTTCTTTGGATTCTTTTTTGCATTATATCTATTCATTGAATAAGTGATGATCCAACAGTTCTTACTCAAGGGATTTTTGGACATAGATATTGCAGGTTTTATTGAATCATCGCGGTTTTGGTATGAATCTTAGGTCTTTTTTGAATCGATTTATAGGGTCTTAACAAAATAATTTCTATCACTAAGAAAGAAAACGGCAGCAAAACCACATTATAAAAAAAAAATCAAAGAAAAAGAAAATGAAGTAAATAGAAGTCAATAGAAGGCTCAAGAGGCCTAAAACGATCCACGTAAAGACGAGTGAGCCGACTTGATATTTTGGCATTATAACCACAAAGATT